GCAATCTGTCTTGCTATCACTAAAGTGATATCCATATAGATATCAATATATCACTTGTGACTTTCTTTGTTACAAAACACTAATTTGAATCTAAAATTGAAATGATTAAAATGAAATCATAAGAAGGAATATGTAAGCTACCCACTTGATTTCCATGGGATTGTAGTTCAATTGGTCAGAGCACCGCCCTGTCAAGGCGGAAGCTGCGGGTTCGAGCCCCGTCAGTCCCGGCGTATTCAATAAAAAAAAAAGACATAAACTCCCCTTTTTGTTTCTGGGCAAGGGGATCAAAATGGTTTCCGTTATCTTGTTATTTTAGTTTTCTTTTTTCATCAAGCAAAAGAAAGGGGTATTTCCATAGCACCAATTGATGGTAGAGAGCCATATGTAATATAGTATAATTATAATTATTGAGAGCATTCAACACTTCAAGAACCAGATACTGTACGGGGTTTCTTCTTTTTGTCAATTAAAACTCGTGTAGGAAAATGAAATAGGATAGCGTATAATACGTTTGCCAAGAGTACCTATATATACTTTTGTTTCTATGAAGTCAAGGAAGTGAAAATAGTTCGAATCCAACCAAGGAAAGAGGATATTTAAAAAATAAAGATAAAATTAGTCTTCCCTAATGAATATGCTCTTTTTAACGATTAGAGTCGATGTCGAAGAAAAACTCGTAAGAAAATTTAAATAGTTAATTTTTTATAATATTTTAGTTTTTTTACCGGGACTCGTCTTTATCACATTCCCTTTGTTTTCCAAAAATATCATAGATCCTTACAAAATTTGTTAAATTTCAAATTGAAATTTCGTACTTGGTTTCTCTATTTGATTTCTATTGTTTATTTAAGGTTCTTTAGAAACTCTTTTTGTAAACAATCGAAGTAGAAAAGGTTTTTTATGATATTTCATTAGATGATTGTACAAGGAAAGGAAAGTAAAGTACTAGGTTGTAGAAACGAAAGCAGGGAAAAAGAATCATAAATAAATATTTTTTGATTGGATCAGGAATCTCATTATGTATTCGGTGTGGATAAAAGATCTTCCTATGTTATACTATTAAATTCTTGACGATGAATCGATTTTATAGCTCCGATATTGTTATTCATGATATTTCTTTCATTCGATATCATCGAAATCTAATTCATCTGAGTGAGTTTACAAGCGAAAGATTTCTCATCTCTATGGGATTAAATCCCGAGATATTCCAAAGAAAAAAAAATAAATAATAAACGATTAAATTATGGAAGTCAATATTCTTGCATTTATTGCTACTGCACTCTTCATTCTCGTTCCTACTGCTTTTTTGCTTATAATTTACGTAAAAACGGTTAGTCAAAATAATTAATTTGAATACAATTTGACTATCAATGAAAAAAAAAAGGATGTAAATTTCTCGTCTTAAATGAAAGGAATGCATTAGACTCAGTAGTATCCTAAGGGGCCCGCTAGTATGGTAGAAAGAGACCTCTTTCTACCGTACTAGCCATTATGGTTATTGTAATGTATAAAGATACAAGTGAAATATCTTAATATAAAGGAATCCACCCATATCTCTCTTTTTATTTATAAATGTAAAGTAAATATAAATGAAATAGAATATGAAATGTATGTACATACTTTCTCAATTTCATTTATTTGTTTGATCCATTTAATACGGATAATCCGAATTTGATGGAAACTTCTTGAGATTTCGAAAAGGGGTTACCCCATGAATGGTTAACGGTGTAAACCCTGATATAAAAATATAAAATGAGTCAATAAAACAAAACATAAATCCAATTTCTAAAAAAAAATCTTAAAAAAATTGCCGGCCGGTCTAGAAAACTAAAACAATTGATACAGGCTGATAGAGTTTGATTATTATCGCAATTAGGAGTACTTCTAGAGTCCACTTCTTCCCCACACTACGAGAGAGAGGGAAAATGTAAAAACTACCATTAAACCAGCCCATGCGAGACTTACTATATCCATGTGAATTCTGTCCCCTATTTCTATGAATATGAAGAAACTTTTCCATTATTGTTCACTAATAATAGTGAAATCACTGGTGCAGAGTCAAAAAAAGGGAGAGGTATTTGGTCACCATTGATGAACTACTCAAAAAAATCCACTTATCTTATAATGAGTTAATTCTTAATTATAGAATTTCTAGTAGAATCGACAAGATGTAAACACAAGTAAACAGACACTTTTCGAAGTATCCAAGGAATCTGACTCACATGTAGAAAGAATAATATTTTTTCTTTCTTTTATCGTTTTTTATTTTTGGAAGTAAAACGAAAGTAAATTCTTCATCTAATATTGATTCAATATCTGAGCATTCCGAGACTTTCATGAGTCTGTATCTAAAGTATCTTAAATCCTTTCCAAAACTATTAATTTAATTCCCTCTCTGCCTATCCAATCTAATAGATTTCCCTCCACTCCTTTTAGTTTTCCTCGAATCTGATAGGCAAAACTTTAGGTTAGAGAATAGAACCTCGAGAGCCAGGGGGCTTAGAATCACGAAAAGAAAGTATCAAGAGTCTTTTCCTACGTTTGTTATAGTTTTATAACAGGAGATTTCAAGTCTGTTGTTGAGGCGGCACCCGGATTTGAACTGGGGAAAAAGGATTTGCAGTCCCCCGCCTTACCACTCGGCCATGCCGCCAAAACGATAGAAACTAGATTCAAAGTTTCTCTTTTTGTTTTTTTTTTTCAACTCCTAAAAAAAATATAGATTTTCAGTCACAAAATTCAGTCACAAAATATAGAATCTAGTACAAATCAGAACCATTAACTATTGACTGTAAATTCATGACCTTTTTTGAATTCAAATCTACATTTTTTTTATTTCTAATAATATAAGAAAATCATTAGAAATAGATTTATAACTAAATCTATATTAAGTTTTTTCAATTAAAAACAAATCTTCTTCAATTTCAATTATAACAGTAATGATGAGTATATGTAAACCCCAGAATCAGAACATACGTTACGTTGTTTATAAGCTATAGCTCTATAATGGGGTATTTTATCTCTCTAGGGATGCTTTTGAAGGGTAATTCTCAATAAACTTTTGTATTTTAATTTTTCATTGAATACATTGAAAAGAAAATTGAATTTTTTGTGGAGCACAGCATGTGCTGTCCAAAATAGAACTGTACCACAATAAAAGAATAAAAAGAGACATATATATATATCTGTGCATTCTTTTTTTTTTAATAATAATAAAAATTAATAAATAAAAAAACCCACGTTTTCTTACCTACTTCAATTCAATGATATTCTAAATATTCTATTCAAAATAGGTAAAAATAAATCTTTTTTCTGCAAATATTTTTTTGAACAATGAAATAAAAATACATGAAAAAGTAAAGTGGTTAAAAAAGAAGTTTTCTATTTATTATATGTTTATCTGCTCGAACAGATCCAATCATGAATACAGTTTTTTATGGTATGCAATCGAATTGGAATATGTAATATCATAGGTGAAAATGAAATTACTTTTTTTCTAGTCTTTACAAAACTCCATAAGTTCCAGTGGTATTTCTCAATTCTGTTCCATTTGGATCTCTTTCTTATAAAAAAATTCCAATTGAATCGAGTCTCCGTTCATACGTATTTCATACATTCCATATATCTTGGAGTTGGATAAAATTTCATGTGATTCAGTAAACAGAATAGAAATTCCATTATTGCTAGATCGAATTCTATGGATATGATTCGGTGAAGAATGAGAGATGGGATGGGATTTTTTCAATAAACGGATAAATGGGAAATTCAAAAAAGATGCTCGGGGATGGCAAAGAGGGAACATCTACAATACCCGGATTTAATCAGATACAATTTGAAGGGTTTTATCGATTTATTGATCAGGGTTTAATAGAAGAACTTTCTAAATTTCCAAAAATTGAAGATATAGATCACGAAATTGAATTTCAATTATTTGTGGAAACATATCAATTGGTAGAACCTCTGATAAAAGAACGAGATGCTGTCTATGAATCACTTACATATTCTTCTGAATTATATGTATCCGCGGGATTAATTTGGAAAACCAGTAGGAATATGCAAGAACAAAGAATTTTTATTGGAAACATTCCTTTAATGAATTCCCTTGGAACTTCTATAGTAAACGGAATATACAGAGTTGTGATCAATCAAATATTACAAAGTCCTGGTATCTATTACCAGTCAGAATTGGATCATAACGGGATTTCGGTCTATACCGGCACCATAATATCAGATTGGGGGGGCAGGCTAGAATTAGAGATTGATAAAAAAGCAAGAATATGGGCTCGTGTGAGTAGGAAACAGAAAATATCTATTCTAGTTCTATCATCAGCTATGGGTTCGAATCTAAGAGAAATTCTAGAGAATGTTTGCTACCCTGAAATTTTCTTATCTTTCTTGACCGATAAGGAGAAAAAAAAAATTGGGTCAAAAGAAAATGCTATTTTGGAGTTTTATCAACAATTTTCTTGTGTAGGTGGGGATCCAATATTTTCTGAATCCTTATGTAAGGAATTACAAAAAAAATTCTTTCACCAAAGGTGTGAATTGGGAAGGATTGGTCGCCGAAATATTAACTGGAGACTTAATCTTAATATACCTCAGAACAATATATTTTTGTTACCACGAGATATATTAGCAGCTGCCGATCATTTGATTGGGATGAAATTTGGAATGGGTACACTTGATGATATGAATCATTTGAAAAATAAACGTATTCGCTCTGTAGCGGATCTTTTACAAGACCAGCTCGGGTTGGCTCTGGCTCGTTTAGAAAATGTAGTTAAGGGAACTATAGGCGGAGCAATTAGGCATAAATTGATACCTACTCCTCAGAATTTGGTAACTTCAACTCCGCTAACAACTACTTATGAATCCTTTTTCGGATTACACCCATTATCTCAAGTTTTGGATCGAACTAATCCATTGACACAAATCGTTCATGGGAGAAAGTTGAGTTATTTGGGCCCTGGCGGATTAACAGGGCGAACTGCTAATTT